TTCCCTTTCCTCTATAGAGGTGTTTTTTTTGCGTCGGTCCCCCAAAGTGGCCACTGAACGGCCGTTCAGTGGCCACTTTGGGGGACCGACGCAAAAAAAACACCTCTATAGAGGAAAGGGAATTTCCCAACAATCTCCAAGGAGAGGTGAAGAGAAGATGGTTGAGCGGTTGAAAACAACGGTTTGCTAAATCGTCGCACTTAAATTATATCTAAGTGCCATGGGTTCGAATCCCATTCTTCTCAAATATATTGACTACAAACTTTTGCGTCTTGAAGGACTCGAACCTACAATGATCAATTTAGAAGATTGATGTTTTATCCATTAAACTAAAAACGCTTTTTTAAGGTAAGAAAAATGAAAATGTCGAAAATAATTTCCAAGAGTAAAAATTTACATATAAATACCACCATACCCATAGAGGATATAATACAACTTATCAATATAAATGATTAAACCTTTACCTCATAGGTATGTATACCTATAGTATATTACTATATAGGACCCTAATCTTATAAACCCTATAAGAAATACCTACCCCTATAATATTAACTTGAAGAGAGTAGGATTTGAACCTACGACTATTATATATAAATAGATTTACAATCTATCGCTTTCAACCGCTCAGCCATCTCTTCACCTCTCCTTGGAGATTGTTGGGAAATTCCCTTTCCTCTATAGAGGTGTTTTTTTTGCGTCGGTCCCCCAAAGTGGCCACTGAACGGCCGTTCAGTGGCCACTTTGGGGGACCGACGCAAAAAAAACACCTCTATAGAGGAAAGGGAATTTTAGGGAATATAGTTTAATTTTGGTAAAACATATGTTTTGCATACATAAGATTATTGGTTCAAGTCCGATTATTTCCAAAATATAAAATTAAGTATTTAGATGAACCAACTTAGATTAAGTAACCAATACCATTTTATTGGAGTATTTGATTCTATTGATAGTAATTTTAAGAAAACTAGAGAACCTTTAGTTTTTAATACTCCGAATTGTCTTCAAGTTTATAATAAATTTGAAAAATTGTCGAAAATAACTTTTACTAATAATTTATTTTTGGAATGCCTAGTAGGTCAAAAGTTTTTTATATATAATCAAAATTTAAGGCAAAAAAATTTTACATCTTTGATTGCGACTGTTAGAAATAAAAGAACCTTTTTGTTTTTGGAAATTCTGTTGCATAGTTTATTTTTAATACATCAACCTAATATCAATATTAAAAAAATTAAAATTACATATTTAGATTTTTTTTTACCTCATGTGGTTTTAGATAAATTATTCATGCAAACTTTGATGCAAAATAGTTTTTCAATCTATAATTAATAAAATAATCAGGAGAATAGCTTAATTAGGTAGAGCTTTGGTTTTCAAAACTAACGGTTGTAGGTTCAAGTCCTTCTTCTCCTGGTTTATAACTTATATTTAATTAATATACTTTAAATTATGTTAACATCTATTTTACTTGCAAGTCCTTTGGAACAATTTGAAATTGTTACTTTAATACCTTTAACATTTTTTGGTTTAAATATTTCGATAACGAATTCAGCATTATTTATGTTATTAGCATTTTTCATAGCAATTTTATGGATTAGTTTAAGTTTTTATGAAAATACTGTAATACCTAATAATTGACAATTGTTAAGCGAAATGGTTTATAATGTAACGTCAAATATGGTTCAAGATAATTTAGGTTTCAAAGGAGAATCTTACTTCCCATTTATTTTTACGTTACATTTATTTCTCCTTTTTAGTAATTTAATAGGAATGATTCCATATAGTTTTACGGTTACAAGTCATATTACATTTACATTTGGTCTAGCGCTATCAATTTTTATAGGTATAAATATTATTGGAATTCAAACTCATGGATTTAAGTTTTTTGCACTGTTTTTACCCAGAGGTGTGCCTTTACCTATAGTACCATTATTAATTACAATTGAATTCCTTTCCTATATAGTTAAAGTTTTTACTCTGTCTATACGATTATTTGCAAATATGACTTCAGGTCATACATTATTAAAGATTATTGCAGGTTTTGCATGAACTATGTTATCCGCGGGCGGCTTATTAGCTGTGTTTCATTTAATACCGCTAGGTCTTTTATTAGCACTTATAGGACTTGAATTAGCCATAGCGGGTTTACAAGCTTACGTTTTTACATTACTAACATGTATTTACTTAAATGATGTCTTAGAGTTTCATTAACATAAATAAAAGATGCCCCAATTAGATCGTATTATTGTCTTTTCCCAAATTTTTTGATTATTTTTAATTTTTTCAATCTTTTATGCGATTTTGACTCATTACTTTTTACCAAAATTTCTTAAATCCTTAAAAATACGTAAACAAGTTATTGATTCAAATACTAAAGACGTATTAAAAAAAACAGAAAAAACTTTAAGTAAACAAGGTTCGCTAAAAAAAATTCTAATTAAAGATCTTGAAGTAACTTCGAATTTATTAACTCATTATTTTAGTCAGTTGATTAAAGATAAAAAAAAAATAGATACTTTATCAATTGATCAAAAAATTGGTTTTGTAATTTTAAATACAGTAAAATTTTGTGATTTGAAAATATTGAATTCAATATTTGTCTACCCTAAATTACTAAGGTTCAGAAATTAATTAAAAATTACTATGTATTTGCTTATTTTATGATTACCCTTGCTAGGATCTATCTTTGCGGGGTTCTTAGGTCGATTTTTAGGTCATAAAGGATCTAGTATTATTTCAGTAATTTGTGTTTTTTTATCAATGTTTTTATCTTTTGTGGCATTTTATGAAGTTGGTCTCATGGGATTAAACCAATATATTACACTTAGTCCCTGAATTGAGGTAGGTATTTTAAAAATTTCTTGAAGCTTTTTATTTGATAGTCTTACCGTTACAATGTTAGTAGTTATTACAGTTATATCTAGTTTAGTACACTTATATTCTTTAGAGTATATGCAAAATGATCCACATCTTCCACGATTTATGTCGTTCTTAGAAATCTTTACTTTCTTTATGTTGATTTTGGTAACTGCAGATAATCTTGTCCAAATGTTTGTTGGTTGGGAAGGTGTAGGATTAGCTTCATATTTATTAATAAATTTTTGATTTACACGATTAGCAGCAAATCAATCTGCCATTAAAGCTTTAGTAGTAAATAGAATAGGAGATTTTGGATTAAGTTTAGGTATACTAACAGTTTTTTATATTTTTCAATCAGTAGATTATCTCACTATTTTTTCATTATCACCTTTATTTAGTGTTTATTACCTAAATTTTGGAGGAATTTATATTCCAGGTTTAACATTAGTAGGTATTTTTTTATTTATAGGAGCTGTAGGTAAATCAGCTCAATTGGGATTACATACATGATTACCAGACGCTATGGAAGGTCCTACCCCAGTTTCTGCACTAATCCATGCAGCAACCATGGTAACTGCGGGTGTTTTTTTGTTAATTAGGTTTTCTCCTTTAATTGAATTTTCATGTACAGTTTTAAATGTTTTAGTTATATTCGGCTCTCTCACAGCCTTTTTTGCAGGAATGTCAGGTGTTTTCCAAAATGATCTAAAAAGGGTTATAGCTTATTCTACTTGTAGTCAATTAGGTTATATGGTGTTTGCATGTGGTATTTCATGTTACAATGTTAGTATGTTCCATCTTGCAAATCATGCCTTTTTTAAAGCTTTGTTATTTTTAAGCGCAGGTTCAGTCATACATGCTTTAGCTAATGAACAAGACATGCGTCGTATGGGTTCCCTTGTTAAATTTTTACCTTTAACGTATTCTTTAATGCTGGTAGGATCTTTTGCATTGGCAGGATTTCCTTTTTTAACAGGATTTTATTCAAAAGACTTCATTTTAGAATTAGCACAAGTTGCATTAAATAATAATTTACAAAGTATGCAAGGAGCATTTGCATGTTGATTGGGAAATTTATCGGTTTTCTTTACAGCCTTTTATTCTTTCCGTCTCATCTATTTAACTTTTATAAACTCTACGAATGCAACAAGACAAAGTATTTTAAAAAGCCATGAGCCTTCATTATTAATGTTAACTCCATTAGTAATCTTAGGTTTCGGCAGTATTTTTATAGGTTACTTGGGCAAGGATTTATTTATAGGTTTAGGAACTGATTTTTGAAAATCATCAATTGTTATATTACCTTTAAACTCCTATTTTATAGAAGCGGAATGGATTAGTATAAATTTAAAATGGTTGCCTTTCTTACTTAGTGCTTTAGGCATTGTATTGGCAACTATTATTAATATCTCGAAAACTCATTTATACTTATATAATACTTTTTATCGTAGTTTGTGCTTTCTAGTTAGCAAAAAATGATATTGAGATATTTTGTATAATAGGTTTTTCGTGTATCCTATATTAAATTTTGGTTATTTAGTTTCCTTTAAAAATTTAGATAGAGGGTTTATTGAGTTAATGGGTCCTTACGGTTTTTCTAAGTTGATACCAACCTGATCTCAACTTCTTTCAAAACTTCAGACAGGACAATTAAGTCATTATTTGTTTTTTGTTGTTTTAGGAATTTGTTTATTTTTAATGATTATTTTTAATCAAACTCCACTATTAGTTTTTTATTCAGTTTTACTTTTTTTCATATAAACTAATTTAAATTAGTTGGGGTCTATAGCTTAAAGGTTAGAGCGTACGCGTGTGACATGATTTGTGTTATATAATTAAGTATTATTTAATGCTCGTACTACAATTTAATGTATACGAATTAATTTTTTATGTAAGTGAAAATCTTATCATCTAGAGTTTGGGTGCAAAATTTAATTTATGATATTTATTCAAAGCTAGATTAAATCATTAAATTTATTGAGTACGTATAGAAATTTATTGAAAACATCATAACTCTAAAATATATAAGATCCTACCAAATTTAATAGCGTGCATTAAATTTAAGCTTGGTATAAATTGGTGTAAAATAAAACTCTACAAATTTAAAATATAAAAAATTGAAACATGTAAAAACAGGAGAATTAGATAAGCAAATGCTTTTTTGTAATGAAGAAGATATGCATATTGTATTTCTAATATTGGTAATAAATTTTACTATTTTAAAGAAGCTGTATGATAAGAAATTATCATGTACAGTTTTTAGCAGAGGTATTTCAATTAATTAATATTGATTTATCGATTGTAACTTGATAAGCGTGAAGTTGATTGTTCGAATCAATCTAGACCCAATTTAATCAAAAATTTTATGTTAAGTTTAGAGTTTTTAAATCCTTTAGTTTTAGTATGTATTACTCCTCTTGCTGGGGTTGTGATGTTATCTGTTGTTCCTGCAACTAATGAATATTTATGTAAATTAGTAGCTTTAAATGTTGCATGTTTAACTTTCTTGTTTTCTTTATTTCTTTGAATACAATTTGATAATACCACAGCTCTATTTCAATTTAATAGTACATATAATTGAATCCCTTCTATTAACTTATATTATACAATTGGTATAGATGGTATTTCCCTATTTTTTATTTTATTAACAACTTTACTAATGATCTTTTGTATATTAGTTAGTTGGGGATCTATACAAAGTTTAGTCAAAGAGTATCTAATTTGTTTTTTACTGTTAGAGTTTTTCTTAATTCAAGTATTTTGTGTTTTAGATTTGTTATGATTTTATATATTTTTTGAAAGTGTTTTAATACCTATGTTCTTAATAGTAGGTATATGAGGGTCTAGAGAACGTAAAATTAGAGCAGCATATCAATTTTTTTTATATACTTTAATTGGATCTTTATTAATGTTGTTAGCATTACTTACAATTTATTTTGAAGTGGGTACAACAGATTTACAAATCTTGTGGTATTATAATTTTACAGAATTGAAACAAATTATATTTTGGTTAGCTTTTTTTTCAAGTTTTGCTGTAAAAATCCCGATGATACCATTTCATATCTGATTACCTGAGGCACATGCGGAAGCACCTACGGCTGGATCTGTAATTTTAGCTGGGGTGTTATTAAAAATGGGTGGTTATGGCTTTTTACGTTTTTCAATACCAATGTTTCCAGAAGCATCAATTTATTTTACACCTTTAATCTTTACTTTAAGTATTATTGCTATTTTATATGCTTCATTAACTACACTACGACAGGTAGATTTAAAAAAAATAATAGCATATTCATCAGTATCGCACATGGGATTCGTTACAATTGGTATTTTTTCTTTAAATTTGCAAGGTATTGAGGGTAGTATACTGCTAATGTTGAGTCATGGATTAGTATCCAGTGCATTATTCTTATGTGTAGGAATTTTATATGATCGTCATAAAACTAGAATATTAAAATATTATGGTGGATTAATGCAAGTGATGCCTATTTTTGGAATTTTTTTCTTATTTTTTACCTTCGCAAATTTAGGTTTTCCGGGGACGAGTAGTTTTATTGGAGAACTATTAGTGCTTGTAGGAACGTTTCAAATTAATCGGATTTTAACGTTTTTTGCTTCTATTGGTATGATCTTGGGTGCTGCCTATTCTATTTGGCTTTTTAACCGTGTAAGTTTTGGAGGCTTAAAAACTCAGTATTTTAAATCTTTTCAAGATGTTTCTAGAAGGGAATTTTGAATTTTATTACCGTTAACATTTATAATTTTATGAATGGGTATTTATCCTGTTTCTTTTTTAAATGAGATTCATTTTTCAGTGCTTAGTTTAATAGAGCAACTTTTATAATTTGAGCAACTTATGTTTGATATTACTTGAATTTTTACACGCTTGTCAGGAATCTTTTTATTTAGTGGGATTTTATTGGACGTGGAAATAATTATATTAATAAGCAGTTTGATATCTTTGCATATGAATTTTGGGTTAAGAGCAATATTAAATGATTATATTCATAGCAATAAGATTAAAGTGGCTTTATTATTTTTAATACGTGTGGCAGGTATTGAAATCAGTAGATATATCTTTGAAATTTTATTATAATTTTAAAAATAGAGTTTGATTAATGTATAATTTTTTATATAACTTTTATTCTATATTAACAGAAATTTATATTATATTTAATATTTGTTTATTACTTATGTATGGAGTTTTTTTGAGTACATATTCAACATTAGGTTATCCTTTGTTAAGTAAAAACTTTACTATATTAACTTTACAAATATTATTATTTAGTTTTTTACTAACATTTTTACAGGTTCCTTTAAATTTAATAAGCTGGAACGGTTTTTTACTTAATGATTCTTTTACTTACTATGCTAAACTAATTATCATTTTAGCGACTATAAGTTGATTCTTTTTATCTTTAGATTATTTAGTTTATGAAAAATTAAATTATTTTGAATTTTGAATTTTGGTTTTATTAGCAATAGTAGCAATGTTTTTTATTATGCAATCTTATGATTTGTTGACTATTTATTTAACGATTGAATTTCAAAGTTTGATATTTTATATTTTGGCTAGTATAAATAGAACCTCAGAGTTTTCAACAGAAGCAGGGTTAAAATATTTCATCTTAGGTGCTTTTTCATCAGCTTTTTTACTATGTGGTTCATCGATTGTTTATGGTCTTACAGGTTTAACAAATTTAAATGATTTAGCCCAGTTTTTTTCTGGATTCTTAGGAGATGAAAACTTATTTTCTTATAATTTAGTAATAGGGTTCAGCTTTATTTTGGTAGCTCTTTTATTTAAATTAAGTGCTGCGCCATTTCATATATGATCACCCGATGTTTATGAGGGAGCTCCCTTTGTAGTAACGGCTTTTTTTTCAATTTTACCTAAATTTGCAATTATAGGATTATTATTGAGAGTTCTATTATATACTTTTTATGATTTAATTCCACTCTGACAAAATATCATTTTGTTATCTGCATTTTTGTCGATTTTAATAGGTACCTTTAGTGCTTTTGCTCAATATAAATGAAAACGATTCCTTGCTTATAGTTCAATTAATCATGTGGGTTTTATGCTATTAGCAATATTAGGTGGAGATTTTGAAAGTATTTCAAGTGTTGTTTTTTATTTGATTATATATGTAATTACAATGTTAGGAACTTTTGCATTTACCATTAATACGAAAATTTACAATTATCCTATATTACATCAATTACGTTATTTATCTGATATTAATGGTTTAGCTAAATATAATCCATTTTTAGCTGGTGCTGTAGTTGTATTATTATTTTCAATGGCAGGTATTCCTCCAATGGCAGGATTTTTTTCTAAATTATTTGTTTTATTAGCTGCAATACAAGTTAATTCCTTCGGTATAAGTTTATTTGCTGTTATTGTAAGTTGTATTGCTTGTTTTTATTATATTAGGTTGATAAAGAATATGTATTTTGAATCAACAACTATTCATTGAAAAGTAATAAAACCTATGAGTAAGTTAAGCTCTTTAATTTTAGGAATTTCGTTATTAAGTATTTTATTTATTTTTGTAGATATAGAAATAGTTTCTATAATTTCATTAGTGATATCTATACCTTTCTTATATTAAATATTTAAAGATATGTTTCTAATAAGTATAATTTTGAAAATAATAATAATAATATTGCCTTTATTGATAGCAATAGCGTATATGACATTAGCAGAACGCAAAGTAATGGCTGCTATGCAACGTCGTAAGGGACCTAATATAGTAGGAGTGTTTGGTTTATTACAACCACTTGCAGATGGCTTAAAATTATTTGTTAAAGAAACAATTTTACCATCAAGTGCAAATTTGAGTATGTTTACCTTAGCCCCTATATTAACATTCTTGTTAGCTTTAATAGCATGATGCGTATTGCCTTTTGGAGAAGGGATGGTTTATTCTGATATAAACATGGGTATGTTATACCTATTAGCGATTTCTTCATTAGGAGTTTATGGTATCATAATTTCAGGATGATCAAGTAATTCTAAATATGCATTTTTAGGTGCGTTACGTTCGGCTGCTCAAATGGTTTCTTATGAAGTTTCAATTGGATTAATATTAATTAATGTTTTATTATGTTCAGGGTCATTGAACCTCACAGAAATAGTATTAGCCCAACAGAAAATATGGTATGCAATTCCTCTTTTACCAGCTTTGGTTATGTTTTATATTTCCATATTAGCAGAAACTAATAGAGCCCCTTTCGATCTTCCAGAAGCGGAAGCTGAACTGGTAGCGGGATATAATGTCGAGTATTCAGCCATGGGATTTGCCTTATTCTTTTTGGGTGAATATGCTAATATGATATTAATGTGTGGTTTGACAACAATTTTATTTCTTGGTGGATGACTTCCTATTTTCAATTTAGTTATCTTTTATTGAATTCCTTCTGCTATTTGGTTTGGCCTAAAAACAACTTTATTGCTTTTTGGCTTTATATGAGTAAGGTCTGCGTTTCCAAGATATCGTTATGATCAATTAATGCGTTTGGGTTGAAAAATTTTTTTACCTTTATCTTTAGGTTGAGTATTATTTATTGCTGGAATTTTATTAAGTTTTAATTGATTACCTTAATATATTATGAAACTAATTTTTACTGAATATTCAATAATTTTAGTATTTTTATGCATTTCCTTTTTTTTATCTGTATTAATTTTTGGTTTATCTTATTTTTTAATTCCTCAGAAAGCAGATCAGGAAAAAGTGAGTGCTTATGAATGTGGGTTTAACCCATTTGACGATGCTCGTGCGACATTTGATATTAGATTTTATTTAGTGGCCATCTTGTTTTTAATCTTTGATTTAGAAATTAGTTTCCTTTTTCCTTGATCTTTAACTTTAGGGGATATTCCTTTATTTGGATTTTGAAGCATGATTATTTTTTTAATAATATTGACAATAGGTTTCATTTATGAGTGATATAAAGGAGCTTTGGAATGAGAGTAAGTTAAATAAATTTTTTTTAACTAAAAAAGTAGGCAGTAAATATATGATCCCATCCCGAATTCAAATGTATGTCTATCTTTGCTAAAACTACTATTTTTATATGGAATTCTTAGACGGTTAAAAAAATGAATGGAAATAATTTAAAATCTGTTAGATTAAATATACTATTTACATCTAATAATATTTTATGTACCGTTACAAATATTAAGGGAGAAGTATTATTTTGAACTTCTACAGGATCAAAAAAGACTCGTGGTACGAAAAAAGTTACATTAACAGCAATAATAACTATTTTGAGATTAATTTTGGAATATTTACATCAATCAAAAATTAAGTATATACATCTAAATTTAAATGGACTTGATAAAAATAAAAAAGTTGTATTAAAGTATTTTAAACAATCTTTTTTGAGTATTTTATCAATTACTAATAATTCTATGTTATCACATAATGGGTGTAAAAGTCTTAAGAAAAGGTATATATAGTGACGGAATAGTTCAAATGGTTAGAACGTTGGAATCATAATCCAAAAGTTATAGGTTCAAATCCTATTTCCGTTAATAGGCTAGATAGCATAGTGGCTTATGCAAAAGATTGCAAATCTTTTTACATCGGTTCGAATCCGGTTCTAGCTTTTACGAGAGGCTTATAAATTAAATTTTTTAGAAAATGAACGTAACTTTACAGAGTGCAAAAATGATAGGAGCTGGTTTAGCGACTATTGGTTTAACTGGTGTAGGAGCAGGTGTAGGTATCGTGTTTGGATCATTAGTAATGGCATACGCACGTAATCCATCGTTAAAACAACAGTTATTTGGTTATACTATTTTAGGCTTTGCATTGACCGAAGCGGTAGCATTATTTGCATTAATGATGGCCTTTTTAATTTTATTCACTTAATAATTTTAATTAAAAAACTTTAGGGTATGGCGTAAATGGTTAACGTATTTGCTTTGGGAGTAAAAAATTGTAGGTTCGAATCCTACTACCCTAATTTAGTAAGGGATGAATGGCTGAGTGGTTGAAAGCATCAATTTTGAAAATTGACATAAGTAATTAGGCTTATCGTGGGTTCAAATCCTACTTCATCCGATTTTAAAAGTAATTAAAACGAAAGTTATTAAAGTCTGGATAGCTCAGTGGTTAGAGCGTAGGGTTGAAAACTCTTGAGTCATGGGTTCAAATCCCATTCTGGACAAGACTAATATAGTTTTTATTTAACGGGATATTTTTATGCATAATCGTCCTTTGTCACCGCATATTACAATTTATGCAATTCAAGCATCATCTTTATCTTCTATTTGACATAGAGTTTCAGGAGTTTTGTTAGCTTCAGTACTTGTATTTTGTTTTATTTATGTGCAATTACTAATACATGGTAATTACGATAGATATTTATTAATTTTAGAGATTATGAATATATATTTATTTTTCTTTCATAATATTTTTTATATAGTATTTTTATTAGGGTTTCTTTATCATGCATTAAATGGGTTAAAGCAAATTTTATGAGATTTAGGTGTTTTTTTAAATCAAAAATTTTTAGATATACTCTTAATAATTATAAGTTCTATTATTTGTTTAAGTATTGTATTATTAATTTTTAGTTAAAAATGTTTTTAAAGAAAAGTTCAAATAAAATCAACTTATTTTACTTAGAAAAAAACACCCAAAAATATTTACGTGTTTATAGATGAAATCCTCTTTTAAATAAAAAACCTTGGTTTAATATTTATCCTATATCATTAAACAATTGCGGTCCGATGATTTTAGATGCTTTAATTCAAATTAAAGATATACAAGATTCGACTCTAACTTTTAGACGCTCTTGTAGAGAAGGTATTTGCGGAAGTTGTTCTATGAATATAAATGGGGTGAATGGATTAGCATGTTTGAAATCCTTAACTTCAAATGAATTGTTTATAACAATTTATCCTTTACCTCATATGTATATAATCAAAGATTTAGTTCCAGACTTAACACACTTTTATGCTCAATATAAAATGATTAAACCTTGATTAATAAATGATAATTTTATTTCAAAAAAAGAGTATCTACAATCTAAAAGCGATCGTGCAGAATTGGATGGTCTATATGAATGTATTTTATGTGCTTGTTGTTCAGCAAGTTGCCCTAGTTATTGGTGGAATCATGATAAATATTTAGGACCAGCAATTTTATTACAGGCATATAGGTGAATTTTGGATTCTAGGGATTCTAATACAAGTATGCGTTTAAACTTTTTAAATCATAAAATGCGCTTGTTCCGATGTCATACAATTATGAATTGTAGTAAAACTTGTCCAAAATCTTTAAATCCTGGGAAAGCTATATCCTCCATAAAATATAAAGTTTCTATGTTATAATAAAGGGCGAAAAATGGGATTTGAACCCATGACCTTTAGATCCACAATCTACTACTCAACCATACCGAGCTCTTTTCGCCAACATTGATAGCGAAAATAGCTCAATAGGTAGAGTGTAATCTTGCCAAGATTATGGTTGAGGGTTCGAATCCCTTTTTTCGCTTTTTTAATTATTAGTATATGCAAATAGACATTTTTTTATTTATCGCTTTTTCTACTTTTACTTTAATTGCTTCAATAATGGTTATAAGTTTATCTAATGCAGTGCACTCGGTACTATTTTTAATTTTAGTTTTTTGTAATGTTGCAAGTCTATTATTATTATTTGGAGCAGAGTTTTTATCATTTATGTTATTAATAGTTTATGTGGGAGCAATTGCAGTTTTATTTTTATTTGTTGTAATGATGTTAAATATAAAAAAAACTTCTATGAATCAAAGTTTTTTTTCAATTATACCCATAGGTATAATAATATTTTTAATACTATTTAGTCAGCTTTCAGGAATTTTAGGTGTTTTAGATATATCTAATCTAAAACAAGATAATCTTATTTGAACTTCTTGAATTTCAGAAAGTAGCAATATTACAAATATTCAAGTAATTGGTAATATTTTATATACTAAATATTGTTTTTTGTTTATTTTATCAGGGCTTATTTTATTAGTAGCAATGATAGGAGCAATAGTACTTACCATGCATCAAAGGACTGATGTCCAAAAACAGAAAATTGAATTACAATTAAATAGAGCTTTTGCGGGTTCTTTGAAATTTATTGATTTAAGGAAATAAAAGATTTATAAACGAATATGATGGAATTGGTAGACATGCTAGATTTAGGTTCTAGTGATAGTTATAAATCATGGGGGTTCGAGTCCCTCTATTCGTATATTTAAATTATGGATATGTTAAGCTAAATATACTTAACATATCCATAATTTAAATATTATTAAAAATCAAGTAAAAATTTTTCTATTTTTCCTAGCAAAGGTAACATAAATAAAAAGTATATAAAATAATAAATACTAGCGACTTGCCCGATTAAAACAAAAGGTTCTTCTACAGGCATTCCACCAATCCACCCTAATACCAAACAACAGCCTAACATAGCCCAGTATAAAAATCTATATACAGGTCTGAATCTAGAACTACGTATTTCTGTGCTATGTATTCAAGGTAATAATGCTAATACTAATATAGCAGAAATCATTGCTACAACACCTCCTAATTTATGCGGAATACTTCGTAAAATTGCGTAAAATGGTAAAAAATATCACTCAGGGACAATATGGGCTGGGGTAACCATAGGATTAGCTTCTATATAATTATCTGGATGACCTAAAACATTTGGCGAAAAATAAACAAATAAAGAGAAAAAAAGTATAAATACTAATAATCCTAGAAGATCTTTATAAATAAAGTATGGAAACATACTTACCTTATCCACATTAGAATCAATCCCTAAAGGATTACCAGATCCATCTTGATGCAAAACAGCCAAGTGAATTAAGGATGCTGCTGCGATAATGAAAGGAAGTAGGTAATGTAAACTGAAAAATCTATTTAAAGTTGCGTTATCAACAGAGAAGCCTCCTCATAATCAAGTAACAATAGAATCCCCAATTAAAGGCACCGCAGAAACTAAATTTGTAATTACTGTAGCTCCTCATAAACTCATTTGCCCCCAAGGAAGAACATAACCTATAAATGCGGTTATTATCATTAATAAAAAAATGATAACACCGATCACTCATACTCAATGACGTGGTTTAGTATACGAACTAAAATATAACCCTCTAAAAATATGTATATAAACAACAATAAAAAACATAGAAGCTCCATTTGAATGCGTGTAGCGTAATAATCATCCATAATTTACATCTCGCATTATATGTTCTACACTTGCAAAAGCTAAATCTACATGTGGGGTATAATGCATAGCTAAAAAAATACCAGTTATAATTTGTATAATTAAACACATAGATGCTAAAAAGCCAAAGTTTCAAGCATAATGTATATTAATTGGTGTAGGATAATCAATTAAGTGATCATTGACTATCGAAATAATAGGACGTTTAAGTAACCGCATTTAATAATATAAGTTAAATTAATTTTTTTAGGATTTTTATATACTCGCTACCGGACTTGAACCAGTAACTCTTAAAATGAGAATGGATTTTAAATCCATCGTGTTTACCAAATTTCACCAAGCGAGTATAAAATTGAAAAATTTAACCTGGTGTAAAAGGACTCGAACCTTTACATGATAGCATCAAAAGCTAATGCCTTACCAATTTGGCTATACACCATTAATTACAAAGCGAGTAACGGGACTCGAACCCGTAAAATTTAGTGTGGAAAACTAATGAATTTACCTATTCATCTATACTCGCTTTGTAATAGTTTATATAGTTTCAATATATTCTCTTAAGGCAATTTTATAATTACACTTAAAGATTGGAATTTTTACTTTAGCTGAATAAAAATACTTTAAAAATGTGACTTTCTCTATTTTTTTTATTAATAATAAACTAATTAATTTACTTGTTTGTTGTTCTAAACGTTTAGTAAATGAGAGTTTCTTTAAATAAGTTTTTTGTATTTCTTGGTTTTGCAATACTGGTAATTGCTTAGTTAGTTTAAAACTCAAATTTTTAAAATGTTTTTCTAATAAACCAAAATTAGTTATGAGTACAGGAAAAAGCTTTTGTCATTTTAAATTCATTGATAATGAATTTGTAGTAGATTCAAAAGATTCCAAAAACCTCGTTTTGATTTCCTTTTTTTGATTTTCAAAGTCTGTATATAAAGGATCTTTAAGCTTATTAAACCCAATTCAGCAAAAAGTAATAAAACATAAAAGGATTAGTGTTTCTTCGTTCAATAATATAATATTCTTCGAAATTAAAATCAATGATAATATAATAATAATACTAAAGTTCATTAACATTTTTAAATTCCACCTCATCAATAAATAGATACAAATAAAAACAGTCAAACAACATCTACAAAATGCCAATATCAAGCTGAAGATTCAAACCCAAAATGGTGCTCTTGCGTTAATTGGTATTGTAATAGACGTAATAAACAGATAAATAATGAAATTGTCCCGATTAAAACATGAAAACCATGAAAACCAGTTGCCATATAAAATGTTGAACCATATATACCATCAGATAATCTAAAGTCTGCCATGTTGTATTCATACGCTTGCAGAGAAGTGAAAATTAGAGCTAAAACTATAGTTAATGTTAAACTTAAGATAGCTTGCTTTCTAAAATTTGCTACTATAGCATGATGACATCATGTAACGGTACAACCGGAAAGTAATAAAATTAAAGTATTCAAAAAAGGAATTTCTCAAGGATTTAACACACTTATTCCTTTAGGCGGTCAAGTTAAACCTATTTCTACTGCAGGGGCTAAACTACTATGAAAAAAAGCTCAAAAAAACGCAAAAAAAAATAAAACTTCAGATATAATAAAAAGGATTACACCATAACGTAACCCTTGTTGCACTATCCCCGTATGATGGCCTTCAAATGTAGATTCTCTAACAACGTCTCTTCATCATACAAACATTGTCATAAATAACATAATAAAACCACATAATAAGAAAGTACTGCCTTGTTTATACGCATGCATATACATTACACCACCTATAGCACAAGAAAGAGCTGAAAGCGAAGCTACAAATGGTCACGGACTAGGATCTACTAAATGGAAAGGGTGTCTCTGTACAGACTTTGCTATTTTTGATAAGTAAATCATAATTTTATTTTAAAAATTTTTTAAAAATTTGATTCGTTAATTTAGTTAATTTTCTTGTTATTGTAAAATTTGAGAAGAAAAAAATCCAGAAAACTAAAAGTAATATAATTATTTGTGATAAGGAAAATCGCATTCTCCTTATTCGTTTAATTTATTAGAAATTCAAGCTATATAATTAGGTAATTTTACGGCTTCTACAACAATCGGCATAAACCCATGATTAATACCACATATTTCACTACATTGGCCATAATAAATGCCTTCTCTTTTAATAAATAATGATGTTTGATTTAGACGTCCAGGTACAGCATCACATTTTATACCTAATGAAGGTATTGCTCAACTATGAAGCACATCAGCTGCAGAGACGATAACACGAATATGAGTATTTATAGGTACTACCATTCGACTATCTACTTCCAATAATCGTAATTGACCCGCATTTAAATCTTCTTCAGGTACCATGTAACTATCATAAGCAATAGATTCCCCTTCTGTATTTAAATAGTCGGAGTACTCATAACTTCAATATCATTGATGGCCTAATGTTTTTATAGTTATAGCTGGTGATATTATTTCATCCATGGCGTACAAAAGAGAAAATGAAGGTATCGCTATAATTAATAAAATACAAGCTGGAGTTATTGTTCAAATAACTTCAATCAGGGTTCCGTGTACTAAGGATGAGGGAATACTATTTTGTGTGTTTTCAAAATGTCATAATGTACGTATTAACATTCAAGAAACAAATATAAAAATAACACAAATAAAATACATTAAATCATGATGTAGATTTATAATACCCTCCATGATAGGAGTGGCCGGGTCTTGAAACCCTAACTGTCACTTTTCCGCAGCATCACTAAAACCAAAACTACCTGGTATAAAAAGAAAAATAAAGTACTTTAAGTTATTTAACATTTTGCTTAGCTGTTTCACAAATTAGAGGCATTTCTTCGAATGTATGGTATGCGGGAGGAGAAGTTACAACTCATTCTATTGTAGAATTTCCTTTGGTATTTGATAATTCAAAATCTCAAGGAGCATTTACACAAGGATTCTTAGATGTTAATGACACAAAAACTAAATAAAAAAAGAATAATGTACTAAATAAAGCAATATAAGAACCATAAGAAGATATTAAATTTCAACCTGCATATGCATCAGGATAATCAGGTATTCTCCTAGGCATTCCAGCTAATCCTAAAAAGTGCATAGGCATGAATGTAAGATTTACTCCTATAAAAGTTGATCAAAAATGAATTTTACCTAATAATTCTGGATATTGTACTCCTGTAATTTTACCAAATCAATAGTAAAAGCCTGCAAAAATAGCAAAAACAGCACCCATTGATAACACATAATGAAAATGTGCTACTACGTAATAGGTATCGTGTAAGCTAATATCTAAACCAGAGTTCGCTAACACGATACCAGTTAATCCTCCTATTGTGAACAAGAAAATAAATCCTGTTGCAAATAGCATAGGAGTTTTAAAATGTAATGAACCTTCTCACATAGTTGCTATTCAACTAAAAATTTTAATTCCTGTTGGTACAGCAATAATCATTGTGGCGGCCGTAAAATAAGCTCTCGTGTCAACATCAAGACCTACGGTATACATGTGATGCGCTCAAACTATAAATCCTAAAACACCTATAGAAACCATAGCATATACCATTCCAATATAGCCAAAAACTGGTTTTCTCGAAAAAGTGGCCACTATATGACTTACCATACCAAAGCCCGGAAGAATCAAAATATAAACTTCAGGGTGTCCAAAAAATCAAAAAAGATGTTGGTATAATATAGGATCTCCACCGCCAGCCGGGTCAAAAAATGCAGTATTAAAATTACGATCAGTTAAGAGCATAGTAATAGCTCCAGCTAAAACTGGAACAGCTAATAATAATAAAAACGCAGTAATGAAAATCGACCATACAAATAAAGGCATACGATACATACTTTGCCCAGGGTTACGCATATTTAAAATTGTAGAAATAAAGTTAATTGCTCCTAAAATTGAAGAGGCTCCTGAAATATGTAAACTAAATATAGCAAGGTCCACAGCACCTCCAGAATGGCTTTGAATTGAGCTTAATGGAGGATATACTGTTCAACCTGTACCCACACCAACTTCAACAATTGCCGATGCTAAAAGTAAACAAAGTGCGGGGGGCAATAATCAAAATGAAATATTATTCAAACGAGGAAATGCCATATCAGGACTTCCAATCATAATAGGTACTAATCAATTCCCGAATCCACCTATCATAACTGGCATTACCATAAAAAATATCATTAGAAACGCATGTGCTGTAATTAAAACATTATAAATTTGATGATTTCCTACTAATAACTGATTACCAGGCTGGGCTAATTCCATACGGATCAACATTGACATACACCCACCTAAAATTCCTGAAAAAGCACCAAAAATTAAATATAAAGTTCCTATATCTTTATGATTTGTTGAAAAGATTCAACGTGAAACTCACTGTGTAAATGAAAATTGCATTGTTTTATAATATTAAATATTATTTAACTTCGTTAATCTAAATTTAACAAACGAGAGAGACGGGATTTGAACCCGCAACTTTTAGCGCGACAGACTAACACTCAACCTTTGAGTTTCTCTCCCTATATAAAATTTTAAAAAGGACTATTTTATTAATATAGCCTTAAAAGGAATTTTTTTTGAAATATAATTAAATAAATTTTTCATTTGCTGTTCTTTTATATTATCAAATTCAAATAAGACCATTCCTGGTCTAATATAAACAGCATGAGCATAAATAGATCCTTTACCTTTACCCATTCTTGATTCCATATTAAATTTTGTAAGCGTCAAATTCATTTGTAGTAATACTCAAAAGCGAGTGTTTTTTTTATTATTGGTTAAGAATTTTAATTTTTTTAGGATTATCCATTTTAATGCATTCAATTGATTATTAGTCAATCTACTAAACGAGCTCGCTTTAATACCAAAGCGTCCATACTTTAATGTATGATTAGATTGCTTAAGCTTTAATGAATATTGATTATGAGTTTTTTTTTCTTTAAACATTTTTAAATTTTAATTTATCTCATAAAACAACCAAATTTGTAACCCACAACTCCCTAACTTTGTATAAAAGTCTCTTTGTATAAACTCCACTTGATTTTTTAAAGATATTAAGGACAAAGACCCTGCACTTTGCTGAATACTCTTTGCCATTTGGCTTTTTGTATTATCAAATCGTCCAACTAATCTAACTTTAAAACCTCTTAAATAAACTGAGCGTATACCTTTTGTAGAATAAACTACTTTTTTACTATAGAGATTTTTTTTAAGAAATCTACATACTTGTCATAATACCTTATTAGGACTCTTATTTTGTTCAAATAAATATAATATATAATTTGACGTTAAACTAGATGTCGTTATTCAATTTACTCTTTTATAAATACGTAAAAAAATTTTTAAAGAAAATCAACTAGATATAACTTTAGATAACTCTTTCATTAACATTAAATACTTATCTGAATGGGTCCTAGATACTTCTATAACGTAAATATTTAAAAAAAGTTGATTTCTAAAATATCAAAATTCTTTATCATTTACAAAAAACTCATTTAACTTCAAAATTTTGGTTATTATACTTTCAATTTGAAATTGTTTTACAAGTGACATAACGTAACAATAACCTAATTTATTATAATTTTGTATTGTAAAATCTCACACTTGAGTTAAACCAAGTCTAAGGCTTATTGGATTTATTTTTCTTGCCATAATTATTTTTTGGTTAAGTTAGATCAAAATTTTTTTGAATAATTCGGATTCGTAAAGATTAAAAAATTATTTATTACTAAATAAGATTTTCAAACCGATCAATCTAATAGTCTTTCAGATTATTCTCGAAAAATATATAAAAAATATTTAATACACTTGATTCTTTCAGCATTTATTAAAAATTAACGTAGCTACTTGACGATGCTAATGGCATAACAATCAATAAACCAGAGGTTAAAGTATTCCGGTCCTCTCGTACTAAGAACACATTCTTTATTTTTCTTTTCTTACAGTAGATAGGGACCGAACTGTCTCACGACGTTCTGAACCCAACTCACGTACCTTTTTCACTAGCGAACAACTAGACCCTTGAAATCTACTCCAATTTCAGGATAAGATGAGTCGACATCGAGGTATCAAACCGTGACGTCAATATGAACTCTCGGTCACGATGAATCTGTTATCCCTAGAGTTCCTTTTATCTGTTGAACGGTATCAATTCCACACTTAAATACCGGGTCACTATGACTGACTTTCGTCGCAATTCGATATATCAATCTTATTGTCAAGCAAGCTTCTTACCATTATATTCTTCATTATTCAAGCGAATAATTGTCACTTACCTTCGTACACCTCCGTTACTATTTAGGAGGTACTCGTCCCAAGTAAACTTTCTCTTTTAAACGGTTTTTATAATATTATTTACAAATTGAGTAAAAAATTAAGTTTAATGAGTGGTATCTCACGGACATTAGAAATTATTCCCACTTATTCTTCACATATAAACAATTTCTCACAATTTAAAATCAAAGTAAAGGATCTAGGGTCTTTCCGTCTTACTGTAAGTAATCTACATTTTCATAGATAATGTAATTTCGCTGAAGTTGTATTGGAGACAGTGAAGTAATCGTTACGCCATTCATGCAGGACGGAATTTACCCGCCAAGGAATTTCGCTACCTAAGGATTCTTATAGTTAGAACCGCCGTTTACTTAGATTTAAAAAATAAGCTTGAACTTAATTTTTTTATTCTTAAGCACCGGGCAGGCCTCAGACTCTATACCTTTTTTTACAAATTTGCAGAGTCCTGTGGTTTTGTTAACCAGTCGTTACTTCTTCTTTTATGTTACCCTTATTTATTATGGGCCCTCTTTATAGCGAACATACAGAGTTAATTTGCCGAGTTCCTTCAATACAATTTATTCATTCACTTATAATTTTCTCAATAAATTTACCTGTGTCGGTTTAAGTACGGTTTATTTTTTATAATTTTTTCTCGAAAACAGTTATAGTTAGTTTTATGCCATAATTATTTATAAAACTGTATAAACTATTTTTTTCATGTTTTAGTAACACATATAAAAAGTTTAACATAATTGTTAATTTCCTATCGAGTACAATTTTTATTCACCTCTTAAGGACCGACTAACTCAATGTATTCAAAATTACATTGAAACCCTTAAACATTCAGTGATTACGATTTTTTAACGTAATTTTCGCTACTCATATCAGCATTCGCATTTCTGTTATTTTTTAAGAATTTTTCAATTAAAAAAATTTTACAGAACGTTTCACTACCATTAAGTTATATCAATCCGTTATTTCGATATAAAACTTAAAGTTTCTATACATTTTAAACCAAAAAAAGAGAAATAACGAGCTAAAACGCTTTCTCTAATGAAAGGCTGCTTCTAAGCCTAACGCAATATTATTTGAACTTTTTTTAGTTTTTTCTCTAAGTTATAATTTAGAAATCTTAATATTCGGTCTGGATTGTTTTCCTCTCGTCTATAGACCTTATCGCCAATAGACTGTCTGTTAATTCTAAAAAGCTATAATTCGGAGTTAAAAAAAATTTAGTAAACTTTTCCATCCCTTCATTCATTCTGTACTCTAACTCAAGATTTATAAAAATTAACGTAGTACTAAAATACATTTCGTGAAAAACCGGCTATCTCCAAGTTTGATTAGTCTTTCGCTCCTAGCTATAAGTCATCTCTATATTTTGCTACATATACGAGTACAGTCCTCAAAAACTTTTTAAAGTATTCTCAACTTGCTTACAACTAGATCACTTGGTTTCAGGTCTAATACATATTACTTAACAAAGCCTATTTATTGATAATTAAGCTTGCAATATATATTAACTTGCTGATTCATTATGCAAAAGGCACTTCGTTGTTGTATACTCCGAAAACTTTAAAACGCTCAACTTAAATAATTCTTTTCGAATTTCTTTACCTTTCCCTCACGGTACTCGTTTACTATAGGTTGAAAAATCTTTTAAGCTTAGAAGGTGGTTCTCCTTTATTCGTACAAATTAAAGCCATATTACTTAAAAATTATGATAAAAAAGTTTTTATTAATACAGGACTCATACCTTTTCTAGTAAATTATAAGAAAAACTTTTTAGTAAGCTTACTTATCGCTTTCATTCACCATTACTTGCGATTTCTCGATTGATTTATTAACAAGTGTTACTTAGATGATTCAATTCACACCTCTTTTTTTTCATCTTAATGAGTTTACTCTAAATATGGAAACTTATAAATCACAGGCCAATGCCTCCTCATAATTTTTCGTAGCGTCACGTCCACTGATTTTCACCAAGGTTTTCATTAAGCGCTCGTTGTAAAAATTTTTGAATCCCTTAACCAAAATTTTAACCTTTCATTAAATGCATCAATTCCACAGTAATAACATTACGAATACGATAATAAATAACTAAAATTGCTAATCCTATAGACGATTCCGCCGCTGCTACAGTTAAAATTAATAATGAAAAAATTTGACCTGTAACATCATCCAAATAAATGGATGCAAAAATTAAATTAAAACTTACAGATAAAAACATCATTTCCAAAGACATTAACATAACAAGAATATTCTTTTGATTTAAAAATATTCCTAATACACTAATTAAAAATAATAAAATAGAAGGATTTGTGCTATTTATAAAAACTAACATTGTTTTTTTTATTAATCATGGGATAGTAGAACTACCTAAATTTTCCAGCCACAGGTTCCCCTACGGCTACCTTGTTACGACTTCACTCCAGTTCTTTTTTTACTATAAACTATAACTATAATATATAACAGTTTTCAAATAAAATAAATTTCCATAGCGTGACGGGCGGTGTGTACAAAACCCGAGAACTTATTCACCGTAACATTCTAATTTACGATTACTAGCAATTCCAACTTCATATTTTCGAGTTACAGAAAACAATTCGTATGTAATTTATTTTTTAGTTTTGCTCAAATTTACCTTCTTGCTTCTTTCTGTATAAATTATTGTAGCACATGAAAGTAGCCCAATTCATTAGGGTCATGAAGACTTGACGTTATTCTTACCTTCCTTTAAGATATCCTTAACAGTTTATATTCTAAAATATATAAGAGTTTTGTCCGTTTAGTGGAATGAACCAAACGCTTCACAGCACGGACTGACGACAGCCATGCAACACCTGTTTTATTATTCAAGAATTGGTAAGATTTCGCGCGTATTATCGATTTAAACCACATGCTCCACTGCTTGTGCGGGTTCCCGTCAATTCCTTTGAGTTTTAATCTTGCGATCGTAGTTCCCAGGCGGAGTGTTTAATGCGTTAACTTTATTTCTGATTGTTCAAAAATAAACACTCATCGTTCAGGGCATGGACTACAGGGGTATCTAATCCCTTTTGCTACCCATGCTTTAATATCTCAATGTCAGTTTTATTTCAGATTATCGTTTACACCATAGAGGTTCTTTTAAATATCAAAACATTTTACTGTTACACTTAAAATTCCATAATCTTTTCTTAAACTCTAGAAAATCATTTTTTTAACCCACCTAAAAATAAAACTTAGTATTTAAGCTAAAAATTAAGTTTCCATCTACATATGCTTTACGCCCAATTAATTTGAATAACGTTTGCCCTCCTCGTTTTACCGCGGCTGCTGGCACGAAGTTAGCCAGGACTTTTTTTTAATAAATCATTATTTTTTTAATTTTAATGTTTTAAAACAAAAAGTTTTCTCACATACATGATTTAGCTGGGTCAAGCTTGCGCTCATTGCCCAAGATTCCCCACTGCTGCCTTTTCATAAAGTTTGGACCATATCTCAATTCCAATGTGGTTGCTCATCTTCACAGACCAACTAAAGATCATTAGCTTGGTGAGCTTTTACCTCACCAACAACTTAATCTTGTATAGACTTTTCCCAAAGCAATAAAATTTTTTCATGCATTAAACAATTATTTGGGGTTAATTTCTATATTTTACTCACCCGTTCACTATTAATTTATAATTACCAAAATAAATTTATTTAATTTGCATGTGTAAGGCTAATCATTAACGTTCATTCTGAGCCAGGATCAAACTCTTTCAGAAATCTTTTTTTAATACTATATAATATTTTATATCTAACTATCCCAGTTTATTTTTGAATAAAAACATAAATTTCATTGCAATAGACTAAATATTACACCGGTTTCCGTAGAAATCAATTCAGCTAAAACTTTTTTATTAAATATAATATTTTCTGCAGAAAGAAAAAAATTAAACAAATTGTATCTAAAGGTTAATAATTGAATATTATTAATATTTTTTTTTCGAAAAACTCGCTTTTTATTTATACGACTTTTAGTTTTTAAAAGATCTTTTTTCATAATTTTTACTAATTAAAAGTGTTGTATATACGGGAATAGGATTTGAACCTATAGCTTTAGATCATGAGTCTAACGAGTTGACCTTAATTACTCCATCCCGTGAATAAAATTTACTCCCAGTGGGATTTGAACCCACGTTTATGCCACGAAAAAGCATTGTCTTAAACCATTAAACGATAGGAGCCTAAATTTTCTTCCTACCATATTTTGAGCGGCTTTTTTTTCGATTATCTACTGCAGTTAAGTCAAGAGGCCCTCTTATAAGATGATACTTAACACCGGGTAAATCTTTTGCACGCCCGCCGCGAATCAAAACTACTGAATGTTCTTGTAAATTATGACCTTCTCCGGGAATGTACCCAATAATTAATCTTCCAGTACTAAGTTGTATTTTAACTACTTTACGATCTGCAGAATTTGGTTTTTTTGGATTCATCGTAAAAACTTTTAGACAAACCCCTTTTTTCTGTGGACATTTTTCTAAAGCTGCGGATCTTGCCCGTGGTTTAGGCTTAGATCTAGGGAATTTCAATAATTGATTAAAAGTTGGCATATTTTAAAAATCTTATACTACATAATTTATAACAAACAAATAAGAAAACTGTTTCAAAAATTAAAAAAATTAAAATTAAAAAAAATCCTTGTAAAAAACCATCTGGGGGCGTCACTAAAAATAAAATACACAAAATTCCAAATATGAAAGATTTACGATAATGTTTAATTAAAAAATAAATATAATTTATTTTCATTAAAAATCATAAATGCAAAATTACTAAAAAAATTAGGAAAATTAAAGAACCTAAAAAATAACGAAAAGTTAAAACTCAATTTATATAACTTATAACCCGAAACTCGACAAAAATACTAAATAGATCATCATTTTTCACTTCCCATTTTGTTAAAAAATATAATATGAAGGGAAGCAAACCAAAATGTATCAAACTCAAACTAAGAAATGTAAGTGAGAAAGAAAAATAAAAGGATTTTTTAAAAAATTTAAGTTGATATAAATATCAGCTTGAACTACTAAATTTATATAATTGAAAAATTCAATATGGAAATACAAAGAAAAAAGATTGTGATATGACTAAATATCATATCATGTCAAATAAGTCCATAATATTTGTAACAATAAATTTTTTTAATTCATACGTAACGAACGGATAAACTTCAAAAAGTATTAAATAATATGTATTCAAACTAGCCACAATTATACACAAAAAGAAACTCACGAAAATATAAAATAATCGAAAAAAAAATTCTACAGAGTAAAAATAAATAAGCTTATGATACATAACTGAGTGTATTAGGATTTGAACCTAAGATCTATAAATTAAAAGTTTATTGCTTTGCCAAACTAAGCTATACACCCACCTTAATTTTGTTCAGTGTGTTTGGAAAGAATCGAACTTTCAATCTTTAAATTCGTAGTTTAATGCTTTATCCTAATTAAGCTACAAACACACTCTATCAATCAGTTAATGAGCAATAATGGACTTGAACCATTAACATTTTCGGTGTAAACGAAATACTCTACCGTTTGAGTTAATTGCTCTACTTAAAACTTCCTGAGTAGGACTCGAACCTACAACCTAATGGTTAACAGCCATACGCTCTGCCTTTAAGCTATCAGGAAA